GTGGTGGGTTAAGGTTGTTGTCAAACAAAAATTTGTTAAAAATTTAAAAAAAATTGAAAAATTTTGTAAATTTTTCAAAAAAATGGGTCAAATTTATGTCTAAGCAAGCATTCACCAATTAGCCCCAAGGCGTAAGTTTATGCGGAGTAACCATAACCAAATGTAAGGCAAAGTGCATCAGTGTAAAAATGATTCCCCATATACGCAAACCGTCTCATTCAGGGACGCCGAAGGAGGACGAGAAACCGGACGAATGTCATGTGATGCTCACGTAAAGAGATTGTTATTACTTCCCCGCACTTGGAAGGGTTTATTGAAGACGCCCCGAAAAAAAAGGAACCAGCCGAGGAAAAGCCGACCCGTGATCAGAACAAGAGAGGTGTGTCCCTGACTAGTTTGAGATGCATTCGTAAAGAGCATATTCAGATGATTAACAGATGTATGGCCCTGAAATAGGAGCCAGAGGCCCGGTAGAAGGTAAGACGTGCCAGGGGTTTAGGGGGAAAGAATGGTCTTGAAACTGGGAGTGATGGGTTTAAGCCGAGCACCGGGATACTGATTTCTCGTGAGGAGCCCGACTAATAAATAACCTAGTACGAGAAACTAGTACATCGAGCGATTAGAGAACTACAAGCCCTGCATATTTAGTTTAGAGTAGTGCAGATCTGGTCCTAGTACATGAACTTGGAATGTTACTGAGAATATCCGTATCCTGGAATGTGTACCATGTGAAGAGCAACATTTCGACTATGGGTTTGGTACGAAGAGATATAGTGATTAGTCCTCATAGCACTGATCCGGTTGACCTTGAAAGTAGGATGTTTTAGTACAATTTAATGAGCGTTATACATATAATGTCTTAGTACATGAATATACTATGGATAATACATGGATTGTAATGTATATCGGGCATAGAGATATGTAAGATTATACAGTATGGCCCTATACGCCCTTTGGGGGGGGAAGGGGGGGGTGGGGCAAGGATGAAATGGGGATAAATATAAAAGATGGTTCTTATAGTTGAAAAATTGCAACGGTGGTTTTTCAGGCCACAGGTCTTGGAGAGAAACCAAGTGAGAATAGATGACTTATTTTATGTTTTTTTTAGGGCTGTGTTTTATTTTGGGTGGATTAGCAGTTGCATCCAATCCATCGCCTTATTATGGGGTTGTTGGTTTGGTATTAGGGTCTGTAGTGGGGTGTGGGTGGCTTTTAAGTCTTGGTTTGTCCTTCGTTTCTTTGGTTCTGTTTATGGTTTATTTGGGAGGGATGTTGGTGGTTTTTGTGTATTCGGTGTCTTTGGCTGCTGATCCTTATCCTGAAGCCTGGGGGGATGTTCGGGTTGTGGGTTATCTTTTAGGGTTAGTTTCGGTTCTTGTTGTTGGACTGGTTGTATGAGGTTTTGTAGAAGGTTATAAGTTTGGTGTGGTTACTGTGGATAGTAGTGGTCTTTTTTCAGAACGGTTGGATTTTAATGGGGTGGCTGTGTTATATTCGTGTGGAGTAGGGTTATTTTTGGTGGGGGGTTGGGGGTTATTGTTGACTTTGTTTGTGGTTTTGGAGCTTGTGCGTGGTTTAGCTCGGGGGGCTATTCGGGCAGTTTAGGGTGTTCAGAGAATAGTTTAATAAAAATACCAGCTTTGGGAGTTGGAGATATAGGTTTAAAGTCCTTTTTTTCTGAGCGGGTAGTATACTCTAAGAAGGGGTGGAGTCTTCAGTTTTTGGTTTACAAGACCAATGTTTTCCATAAACTATTAGAGTATTGTGGTTAATAGTTAAGTAGTTTGTTTTCTATTGTTCCGGCTGCCGGGAAGAGGATGAGGATGATGGTGAAGTATGTTAGGGAGGCTAGTTGGCCAATTAGGATAAATGGGTGTTCTACTGGCTGGCTGCCGATTCATGTCAGGATGAGTAAGTTAGCGACTAAGCTTCAGAATAGAAATTGGGAGATAGGGCGGAAGGTTATTGTGCGTTGTTTTGATTTGTGCAGTAGTGGGAGGAGGAGTAGAATTAATACTGAGGCGGCAAGGGCTAGTACTCCACCTAATTTATTTGGGATTGAGCGTAGGATAGCGTATGCAAATAAGAAATATCACTCTGGTTTAATGTGGGGTGGTGTAACTAATGGGTTTGCTGGGGTAAAGTTTTCTGGGTCGCCTAGGAGGTTGGGGGAAAATAGTGCTAGGGTTGTTAGTAAAAAGATTATGAGTGCGAAACCTAGTGTGTCTTTTAGGGAGTAGTAGGGGTGGAATGGAATTTTGTCACAGTTTGATGAAATGCCTAGGGGATTGTTTGAGCCCGTTTCATGAAGGAAGGTTAGATGGATTAGGGTGATGCCTGCGATTATGAAGGGGAGTAGGAAGTGTAGGGCGAAAAAACGGGTAAGTGTGGGATTGTCTACTGAGAATCCGCCTCATGCCCATTCTACAAGGGTTTGTCCGATGTATGGGATGGCTGAGAATAGGTTGGTGATGACTGTGGCGCCTCAGAATGATATTTGTCCTCATGGAAGGACATAGCCCACGAAGGCTGTGGCCATGAGGGTAAGTAGGAGGATAACTCCGGTGTTCCAGGTTTCTTTGTAAAGATAGGAGCCGTAGTAAAATCCTCGTCCAATGTGTAGGTAGATACAAATGAAGAAGAATGAGGCTCCGTTTGCATGTAAGTTGCGAAGTAATCAGCCGTATTGTACGTTTCGGCATGTGTGGGCGACTGATGAGAATGCTAGGGCTGTGTCTGCGGTGTAGTGGGTTGCTAGTAGTAGGCCGGTTAAGATTTGGGTGGTTAGGCAGATTCCTAGCAGAGATCCGAAGTTTCATCAGGCGGAGATGTTTGGTGGGGTGGGTAGGTCGATTAGGGAGTTGTTGATTATTTTTAGTAAAGGGTGGTGTTTTCGTGGGTTGGGGGCCATTAGGGTAATTCTTACTATGAATAGGATGATGAGAGTGGTTAGGGCGAATGATTCTAAGTAGGCTTTGATTAGGCCGGTGTGGGTGGTAGTTCAAGCTTTAGTTGTTATGAGGTGTAGGTTGGCGAGGCCTTCGGGGCCTATTTTTTTAAGTCATGATAGGTCTACTAGATGTGATGCAAATTTTTGTCCGCTGTTTAGTAGTTTTGTTGATATTAGGCGGTGGGTTAATGGGTTGAAGTAGCCTAGGGAGGAGGAGAAGTTTAGGTAAGTGTTTTGTTTTGGGTAGGTTATGGTGTGAGTTAGGTTTGTGAGTTCTAGTGCTAGTATAAGACCTAAGGTGGTTACGGTAAGGGCTATAGTTTTTGTGGAAATGGGTATGGTTATTGGAGGGGTTTTGGTGGGAATAATGTAGGATGTGATTAATAGGCCTACTAGGATGCTACCTAGGGCGAGTCGTGTGATTGGGTTTGTGATTGATGGATTGTTTTCGTTGATTAGTATTATGGAGTTTGTTCGGGTGTATCCTGTTTGGGTTAAAAGGGTTATTCGTAGGCTGTAGGTTGCGGTAAAGGTTGTGGCAAGGAGGGTTAGTAGTAGTGCCCATGTGTTTAGGTATGATGTGTTTAGGCTTTCAATAATGAGGTCTTTTGAGTAGAATCCTGCTAGAAAGGGTGTGCCTATTAGAGCAAGGTTTCCAATGGTAAGGCAGGTTGTGGTGATTGGTATTGTTTTTTGTAGTCCTCCTATTTTGCGGATGTCTTGTTCTCCGTTTAGGTTGTGAATGATTGAACCTGAGCAGAGAAATAGTATGGCTTTGAAGAAGGCGTGGGTTGAAATGTGGAAGAAAGCAAGTTGGGGAAGGTTTAGTCCGATGGTAACTATTATTAGTCCTAGTTGGCTTGAAGTGGAAAAGGCAATGATTTTTTTGATATCATTTTGTGTTAGTGCGCATGTGGCGGCGAATAGAGTGGAGAGTGATCCCAGGCATAGGCATAATGTGAGGGCTGTTGGGTTGTTGGTAAGTATGGGGTGCGTACGGATTAGCAGGAAAATGCCTGCTACTACTATTGTGCTTGAGTGTAGCAGGGCTGAGACTGGGGTTGGTCCTTCTATGGCGGCGGGCAGTCATGGATGAAGTCCGAATTGTGCGGATTTTCCAGTGGCTGCTAAGATTAACCCTAGTAGGGGGAGAGTTGGTATTTGTGTGTTGGTAAAGTTTTGGTGGATTTCTCAGGTGTTTGTGGTAGTGGCGATTCATGCTATGCTTAGGATAAGGCCGATGTCTCCGATTCGGTTATATAAGACAGCTTGTAGTGCAGCTGTGTTGGCTTCTGCCCGGCCGTATCACCATCCGATTAATAAGAACGATATAATGCCTACTCCTTCTCAGCCAATGAATAGTAAAAATATGTTGTTGGTGATGGTTAGGGTTAGTATGGCGATTAGGAATAGTAGGAGGTATAGGAAGAATTTGTTGATGTAAGGTTCTGATGCTATGTATCATGTTGCGAATTGTAGGATGGACCATGTTACGAATAGGGCAATTGGTAGGAATATTATGGAGTATTGGTCTATTTTAAGGCTGAGTGGGATTTTGAAGTTTGTGATGAATTTTCATTCTCAGTAGGATGTGATGCTTTCTGCACCTAAATACATAAATAAGGTTATGGGCAGAAGGCTTATTGTGAAGGCAGTTTTAATATTTTGGGTGATTGAATTGTGAGTGGTTTTGGGCGATTTTAGAAGTAGGGATAGGATGGGTGTAAAGATTGTGATTAGGGTAGCTAGTATGGAAGTGTTGAATATTATTTCCACTACTTTTACTTGGACTTGCACCAAGGTTAATGGTTCCTAAGACCAGTGGATTACTGCTATCCTTTAAAAGTAAGGGGACTGAGGTTTTAGGCTCAGGAGCAAGAATTAGCAGTTCTTGTTGGTGTAACCTTCCCCTCGGCAAACAAGAAGGGTTTAACTTCTATTTTTAGGATCACAGTCTAATGTTTGGGTTGAAACTATATTTGCTTAGTTAGGTTCTTGAGATGAGTTCTGGTTTTAGGATGAGGAGGAGTAGTGGAATGATGTGAAGGGTTATTAGTAAGTGTTCTCGTGTGTTTGAGTTTTGGATGGAGGCGATGTGGGTTGGTAGGGTTCCTCGTTGGGTTGTGAGTAATATGAAAAGTGTGTAGAAAGCAGTTAGGAAGGTTGCGAGGCCGGTTAAGGCAATTGTGGGGTATGATCAGTTGAATAGGGCGGTTATAATTGTTAGTTCTGCTATCAAGTTAGTTGTTGGTGGTAGGGCTATGTTGGTTAGGTTAGCTAGAAGTCATCAGGTGGATATAAGTGGGAGGAGTGGTTGCAGGCCTCGTGTTAGGAGAAGGATTCGGCTGTGTGTGCGTTCATAGTTTGTGTTTGCTAAACAGAAGAGTATTGAAGATGTTAGGCCGTGGGAAATTATAAGTATTATGGCGCCTGAAAATGATCATTGGGTTTGGATTGTGGTTGCGGCAATGACTAGACCTATGTGGCTTACGGAGGAGTAGGCAATTAGGGCTTTTAAGTCAGTTTGTCGGAGACAGATGGAGCTAGTCATTAGTGCGCCTCATAGGGCTAGGGTGAGGAATGGGTAGTGGATGGAGTTGGGGAGTGGGTTTGTTAAAATGGTGATTCGTATAATACCGTATCCTCCTAGTTTTAGTAATAGGGCGGCTAGTAGTATGGATCCTGCGATTGGTGCTTCTACGTGGGCTTTGGGGAGTCATAGGTGTAGTCCATATAATGGGGCTTTTACTATGAATGCTGTGAGTAGGGCTAGACTTGATAAGAGATATGTTTGTGGGTTGGGTTGGGTGTAATGGGTTAATTCTAGGGTTGTGAGGTGTAGGGTTCCTGTTTGTGTATGTAAGTGAAGAATAGCGATTAGTAGGGGTAGTGAGCTGATGAGGGTGTAGAGTATCAAGTAAATGCCAGCGTTTAAACGTTCTGGTTGGTTACCTCATCGTGTAATAAGAATTAAGGTGGGGATTAGGGTTGCTTCGAATGAAATGTAGAACATAGTGAGTTCTGTTGTTGAGAATGCTAGGATGATGAATGGTTGGATTATGATTATAGTGGTAATGAAGGTTCGTTTTCGTGATAATGGTTCTTGTTGTAAATGGTTTTGGCTTGCTATGATTATGAGTGGGAGCAGTCAGCAGGATAGGGTTATTAGGGGGGCTGAAGTTTGATCGATTCCGGTTAATTGTGTGAGATTTTTGTAAGGGTAGTATGTTGGGACTAGTCATTGTAGGCTTAGGGTAGCGATTAGTAGGCTATGTGTGGTGGTGCTGGATCATAGGAATTTTGGGGGGGTGAGGAGGGTAGTGGGTACGAGTATGATTAATGGGATAATAATTTTTAGCATTGTAGAAGATTTAAGTTGTGGAGGTGGTCTGAGCCGTGTGTTCGTGTGGTTGCGACTAGCATGGCTAGTCCAGTTGCTGCTTCGCATGCTGAGAATGTTAATATAAGTACTGGTATAAGGCTTGATGAGGTTGCTTGATTTTCGATGGGTCATATTGATATAGTGATATATATGGATAGTATTATGCTTTCTAGGCATAATAGGGCGGAGATTAGGTGGGTTCGGTGGAATGCTAACCCTAAGGTACTTAGTGTAAATGTTGAGTAAAAGCTTAAATGTAAGAAAGACATGGAGAAAGTCATAGGGTAGAACTATGATTTATTGAGTCGAAATCAATTGTCTTGTTTAGACTAACTTTCTTTGGTTATTCTGCTCACTCTAAGCCTCCTTGTGTTCATTCGTAGATTAATCCTAGGGTGAGTAGTGAAATGATGATAATAGTTCAGGTTAGGGTGGTGGTGGGGTGTTGGAGTTGAATTGCTCATGGAAGTGGGAGTAGAAGTGCAATTTCTAGGTCAAATAATAAGAATAGGATGGCTACTGAGGAAGAAGCGGATAGAGAACGGTAGGCGGGCAGAGCCTAGGGGATCGAATCCGCATTCGTATGGGGATAGTTTTTCTGAGTCTGGGTTAGTTTGTGTGATCCATAGGTTTAGTATAATGAGGATGATGCTTAGAGTGGATGATAGTGTGATTGTAAATGTGATTGTGTTAATTGCCTCTCTCTGGGGTTAAACCAGATTTTAGTGATTGGAAGTCAATTGTAATTAGTATACTAGAGGGGCAGGATCCTCATCAGTAGATAGAGATGTAGAGGAATAATCAGATGACGTCTACGAAGTGTCAATATCAGGCTGCGGCTTCGAATCCGAAGTGGTGATTTGAGGTGAAGTGGAAGTTAATTAGTCGTAGGAGGCAGATTAATAGGAATGAAGATCCGATGATTACATGGAGGCCGTGGAATCCTGTGGCAACAAAGAAGGTGGAGCCATACACGCTGTCGGCAATGGAAAATGATGTCTCGTGGTATTCTGCTGCTTGGAGGGCTGTGAAGTAGAATCCTAAAAGAATGGTTAGGGTTAGTGCGTGGATTGCTTGCTTTCGGTTGGCTTCCGTAATGTTATGGTGGGCTCATGTAACGGTGATTCCGGAAGCTAGTAGGATGGCTGTATTTAGTAGTGGGACTTCTAGGGGGTTGAGGGGTTTGATTCCGGTTGGGGGTCATTGTCCGCCTAGTTCTGGGGTGGGGGCTAAGCTGGAGTGGAAAAATGCTCAGAAGAAACCTAGGAAGAAGAAGGCTTCTGATGCAATGAATAAGGCTATACCGTATCGGAGGCCTTTTTGGACTGTGGGGGTGTGGTGGCCTTGGAATGTGCTTTCTCGGATAATGTCTCGTCATCATTGTGATGTGATAAGTGTTATTGAAAGTAGGCCTAATAGAAGGAGTTGTATGGAGTGATGGTGAAATCATATGATTAGGCCTGAGGTTGTAAGTAAAGCGGCGGCTGCTCCGAGAATGGGTCAGGGGCTTGGGTCTACTATATGATATGAGTGTGCTTGGTGGGCCATTAGATGTTTTCTTGTAAGTATAAGCTTAGTAGGAGGACAAAAACGTATGCTTGGATTATTGCTACTGCTACTTCTAGGATGGTGAGTAGGAGTAGGATGGAGGTTGTTAGGATGGAGATTGGCGGTATGATGGGGAGGAGGGTGATGGCGGCGGTGGAGATGAGCTGGATGAGGAGGTGACCTGCTGTGAGGTTTGCGGTTAGGCGGACGCCTAGGGCTAATGGGCGAATTAGTAAGCTGGTAGTTTCAATTATAATTAGGATAGGGATTAGTGGAGTTGGGGTCCCTTCTGGCAGTAGGTGGCCTAAGGAGATTGAGGGTTGGTTTCGTAGGCCTGTGAGAAGGGTGGCTAGTCATAGTGGAAATGCTAGTGCTATGTTTATTGATAATTGGGTAGTTGGGGTGAATGTATAGGGTAATAGGCCTAATAGGTTGATTAGTAGTAAAAATATTATTAGTGAAACTAAAATTGAAGCTCATTTGTGGCCTTTTTTGTTGAGTGGTATTATTAGTTGTTTTGTGATTAGATGAAGGAGTCATGTTTGTAGGGTTGAGAGACGATTGGTGATTCATCGGTTTTTAGGTGAGGGAAGTAGAAGTGTTGGAAATAGCAGGGAAATTAGGATTAGTGGGATTCCTAGTATGCATGGGCTTGTGAATTGGTTGAAGAAACTTAGGTTCATGGTCAAATTCATGGTTGGGTTTTAATGTTTGTTTGAAGGTTGTTGTGGGGGTTGTTGGTTGGAATAAATGATAGTAGTTTGGGTTGGATGATTAGTAGGAAAATTAGTCAGGATGTTATTATGATTGAGAATCATGGGTGTGGGTTAAGTTGGGGCATGTCATTAAGGAGGTGGAGGGTAGACCTCTTTCTCTAGCTTAAAAGGCTAGTGCTGTTGCATAGCTTCTTAATGATTAGGATGATAGGAGTGAAGATCAATTTTCGAAGTGGGTTAGTGGTGTGGACTCTACTACAATGGGTATGTAGCTGTGATTGGCTCCGCAGATTTCAGAGCACTGTCCATAGAAGATTCCTGGGCGGGTGGTAATGAATGATGTTTGGTTTAGCCGTCCTGGGATTGCGTCAGTTTTTACGCCTAATGTTGGAATTGCTCATGAGTGGAGGACGTCGTCAGCGGTAATGATGACGCGAATTGGTGATTCTATTGGGATAACTAAGCGATGGTCAACTTCTAGAAGTCGGAAGTGTCCTGGGTGGAGTTCTGTTGTTGGGATTATGTAGGAGTCGAATGTAAGGTCTTTGAAGTCCGTATATTCATAGGTTCAGTATCATTGATGGCCAATAGCTTTTAGGGTAAGGTCTGGTTCGTTGAGTTCGTCTATTATGTAGAGAATTTGTAGTGATGGGAGGGCAAGTAGAATAAGTACGATGGCTGGTAGGATGGTTCAGATTAGTTCCACTTCTTGGGCGTCTACGGTGTTTGATGATAGTTTTTCTATTAGTATTAGGGTGAGTAAGTATAGTACTAGGCTACAGATTGCAAGGGCGACTATTAAAGCATGGTCGTGGAATTCTACTAGTTCTTCTATGATTGGGGATGAGGCGTCTTGGAATCCAAATTGGGAATGGTTGGCCATAGTGAGATGTACTGGGTTTTCACCTGTGACTTAGTCTTGACAAGGCTATGTAATTGGTTTACTAACATCTCATGAGAAAGAAGCATAAGTGGTGTGATGCGGTTGGCTTGAAACCAGCATGTGAGGGTTCGACTCCTTCCTTTCTTGGATTTGGACGAAGGCTGGTTCTTCGAAGGTGTGGTGGGGAGGGGGGCAGCCATGAATTCATTCAATGTTTGTGGTTGTTATTTCTGGCTGTGTAATTTTTCGTTTTGATGCTAGGGCTTCTCAGGTGATGAACATGAGTATGATTACAGCTATTATTGAGATGAGGGAACCAATTGAGGATAAGGTATTTCATATAGTGTAGGCGTCTGGGTAGTCTGAGTATCGTCGAGGCATGCCAGCTAAACCTAGGAAGTGTTGTGGGAAGAAGGTTAGGTTAACACCTGTAAATATAACTCCGAAGTGGGCTTTGGCTCAGGAGGAGTGGAGGGTGAATCCTGTGAATAGAGGGAATCAGTGGGTGAATCCTGCTAAAATTGCAAATACGGCTCCTATGGATAATACATAGTGGAAGTGGGCAACGACATAGTATGTGTCGTGTAGGGCAATATCTAATGAGGAGTTTGCTAGTACGATTCCTGTTAGTCCTCCTACGGTGAATAAAAAAATAAAACCCAAGGCTCATAGTATGGGTGGCTCTCATTTGATAGTGCCTCCGTGGAGCGTAGCTAGTCAGCTAAATACTTTGATGCCTGTTGGAATTGCAATGATTATTGTGGCGGATGTGAAATATGCTCGGGTGTCTACGTCTATGCCAACTGTAAATATGTGGTGGGCTCATACGATGAATCCGAGGAATCCAATAGATAGCATTGCTCATACTATGCCTATGTAGCCGAAGGGTTCTTTTTTTCCTGCGTAATAGGAAACTACATGTGAGATGATTCCGAAGCCGGGTAAAATTAGAATATATACTTCTGGGTGACCGAAGAATCAAAATAGATGTTGGTATAGGATTGGGTCTCCTCCTCCAGCTGGGTCAAAAAATGTAGTGTTGAGATTTCGGTCTGTTAGTAGCATGGTGATGCCGGCGGCGAGGACGGGTAGGGACAGAAGTAATAAGACTGCAGTGATGAGGACAGATCATACGAATAGAGGGGTTTGATATTGGGATAGAGCGGGTGGTTTTATGTTGATTGCAGTTGTAATGAAGTTGATTGCACCTAGGATTGAGGATACTCCTGCGAGGTGAAGGGAAAAAATTGCTAGGTCGACTGAAGCTCCTGCGTGGGCTAGGTTACCAGCTAAGGGTGGGTATACTGTTCATCCTGTGCCTGCTCCTGCTTCTACTGTAGATGATGCTAGGAGTAGTAGGAAAGATGGTGGTAGGAGTCAGAAGCTTATGTTGTTTATGCGTGGGAATGCTATGTCTGGGGCACCAATTATTAGTGGTACCAGTCAGTTACCAAAGCCTCCGATCATGATTGGTATAACTATGAAGAAGATTATTACGAAAGCATGGGCGGTGACGATTACGTTGTAGATTTGGTCATCTCCTAAGAGGGTTCCTGGTTGGCCTAGTTCTGCACGAATGAGTAGGCTGAGGGCAGTGCCGATTATGCCAGCTCATGCTCCGAAGATGAGGTAAAGGGTTCCAATGTCTTTGTGGTTTGTTGAAAATAATCATCGGTTAGTAAGTGTCACGGGTAAGATGGCCGAGTGTTAGGCGTTGGGCTGTAGACCTTTTTACAGGGGTTTGATTCCCCTTCTTATCAACCCTGTAGTGAAGTTCATATTGAGTTGCAAGCTCATTGATGTACATTAAGAGTGTGCCGGGGTTTGTGGTAGATAGAAGCCTGTTGGTTAGGGCACCTAGCTGTTAACTAGGATGATTTATGGGATCGAGGCCCATCTGTCTAGTTTGGTGTGGCTTGAGAGGCCCTAGCTTAATTAAAGTGTCTGGGTTGCATTCAGGAGATGCAGGGTAGTGTCCTGCGGGTCTTAGCAGAAACTAAGAGGGTTTAACTCTTATTTAAGGCTTTGAAGGCCTTTGGTTTGCTTTAATCCTAAGTTTCTTATAATGTGGTAAGTATGATTGGTGAGATGGGTAGAAGTAAGATTGATAGTGATGAGAGAGTGGCGATTGTGGTATTTGTTTTTGTGTTAATGTGTCATTGTTTTATGCGGTTTGTTGGGTTTGGTGGTAGTGTAATGGTTGAATAGTATGTCAGGCGCAGGTAAAAAAATAACCCCAGTAGCGAAAGTATCGTGATGATTGTGGCTGTTGGGGTTATTTCTTGTTTGGTCAGTTCTTGGATGATGAGTCATTTAGGTAGAAAGCCTGTTAAGGGGGGTAGGCCTGCTAAGGAGAGTAGTGTGAGCATTAGGGTTGCGTTTAATGTTGGACTTTTTGTTCAGGATGTTATTATTGTTGATAGGTTAAGAGTTTTGATTGTGTTAAGGGTGAGGAAGGTGGTGGTGGTTATTAGAGTGTATAGATAGAAGGTTAGTAAGGTTAGTTTTGGATTATAAATGATAATGATAGATATTCAGCCTAGGTGGGAGATGGATGAGAAGGCTAAGATTTTTCGTAGTTGGGTTTGGTTTAATCCTATTCAGCCGCCTAGGGCTGTTGAGGTTAGTGCTATGGTGGTTAGGATTGTTGGGTTTAGTGAGTGTGATGTTAAGAATAGGATAGTGATTGGGGGAAGTTTTATTATTGTGGATAGTAGGAGCGCAGTAGTTATGGATGAGCCTTGGAGGACTTCAGGGAATCAGAAGTGGAATGGCGCTAGGCCTAGTTTTATTGCGACTGCTGTTGTTAGTACAATGGAGGCTGTGGGTTGGGTTAGTTGTGAGATATCTCATTGTCCGGTTTGTCAGGCGTTGATTGTGCTGGAGAATAGGATTAGTGTTGAAGCGGTGGCTTGTACTAGGAAGTATTTGACTGCTGCTTCTGTGGCTCGTGGGTGGTGGGATTTTGAAATGAGGGGGATGATGGCTAGGGTGTTGATTTCTAGTCCTGTTCAAGCTATTATTCAATGGTTGCTTGAGATTGTGATGGTTGTTCCTAGGATTAAGCTTATGGAAAAGATTAGGTTGGCGTATGGGTTTATTAGCGAGGGAAGGGGTTGAACCATCATTTTCGGGGTATGGGCCCGATAGCTTTTTTAGCTGACCTTGCTAGGAAATAATATAAAGGGAGTATGGGGAGTTTTGATCTCTCCTGTGTAGGTTCGATTCCTACTTTTCTAATCCTTTGGTTAGGAAATGAGAGGGCTGGTATACCTCTATGTTCACTTTATCATAGTGATCCTTTACGTTCAGGCACATTTCCTTAGGTAAGGAGGTAGGCCTGCGTAGGAAGTTGGCATGCTTGTATGTCAGAGGCATAGTGCAAGTGTTAGTGGTAGGAAGTTTTTTCATAATAAGTGCATGAGTTGATCGTAGCGGAATCGAGGATAGGAGGCCCGGATTCATAAGAATCCGGATGAGAGTAATAGGGTTTCTATGGCTAAAGTTATTGGGTACAGTTCTGTGGGTGGGTTTAGGAAGCTTGGGTTGAAGAAGAGGATGGCTGTTAGTGTATTTATTAATATGATGTTTGCGTATTCGGCTAGGAAAAATAGGGCAAATGGGCCTGCAGCATATTCTACATTGAATCCTGAGACTAGTTCGGATTCTCCTTCGGTAAGATCGAATGGTGCTCGGTTTGTTTCGGCGAGGGTAGAAATATATCATATTATTGCGAGGGGTCATGAGGAGAAAATGAGATATATAGGTTCTTGTGTGGTAGCTAATGTTGTCAGAGTGTAGTTTCCGCTTAGTATGATTGTGGAGAGGAGGATGATGGCTAGGGTTACTTCGTAGGAAATGGTTTGTGCTACGGCTCGTAATGCTCCGATGAGGGCGTATTTTGAGTTTGAGGCTCATCCTGATCACAGAATCGAGTATACTATTAGGCTTGATATGGCTAGTAGGAATAGGAAGCCTAGGTTCAGGTTAGCGAGTGGAAATGGGATAGGTAGTGGAATTCAGATTGTTAGTGCTAGTAGTAAGGCTAGGATTGGGGTTGTGGTAAATAGGAATGGGGATGAGGTGGATGGTCGAATAGGTTCTTTTATGAATAGTTTTACTCCATCTGCAATGGGTTGAAGCAGTCCAAATGGACCTACGATGTTTGGTCCTTTTCGGGTTTGCATGTAGCTTAATATTTTTCGTTCTACTAGTGTTAGGAAGGCTACGGCGATTAAGATTGGGATTATGTATGATAAGGATGAAATGAGGTGAGTCATGGGGCTAGGGAGAGGATTTGAACCTCTGGGGAAAGGGCTTAAGCCTTTTGCATTTGCCAAGCTCTGCCACACTAGCGGTCCTTATTTAGGATATAGGGTAGGGGAAGAGTTAGTAATTTAGATTAAGTTCATTACTTGTGCGAGGGCGTGTTTGGAATATTGGCCCTACTTTTCCGATCCTTTCGTACTAGGAAAAGTTAGTCATAGATAGAAACCGACCTGGATCGCTCCGGTCTGAACTCAGATCACGTAGGACTAGTTAATCGTTGAACAAACGAACCCTTAATAGCGGCTGCACCATTAGGATGTCCTGATCCAACATCGAGGTCGTAAACCCCCTTGTCGATATGGGCTCTTGGAGGGGATTGCGCTGTTATCCCTGGGGTAGCTTGGTTCATTGGTCAGTTATACTGGATCTGGTTACTATTAGTACTTTGAGGTGTTGCTCTTGGTTAAGAGGTGTGGTCTTGTTTTTGGAGGATTCGTTTTTCTCCAAGGTCGCCCCAACCAAAAAATACAGGCCAAATTGCTCATGGTTTGTTTAGGCCTGGGATAGGCTTGTAGGTTAAGGCTTTGAATGGCTGGTGATTTTTAAGTTCCACAGGGTCTTCTCGTCTTATGTGTTTATCCACGCTTTTGCACGAGGAGATCAATTTCACTGATTACCTACAAGAGACAGTTAAGACCTCGTTTAGCCGTTCATACAAGTCTCGATTTATGGGACAATTGATTGCGCTACCTTTGCACGGTTAGGATACCGCGGCCGTTAAACTTTGTCACTGGGCAGGCGTCACCTTCAATACTTATTAGGCTAAAGGCTATGTTTTTGGTAAACAGTCGGGCCTTGAGTGTTTGCCTAGTTCCTTTTGTAGGTTTAAATCTTTCTAGTTTAGCACTCCTGGGTTGGGGTTAACAGTTGGTTTAATATTTAAGTCTTGTTGGGTTTTGTAGTATTAGTTGTTCTGTTAATAATGGGGTATGTAAGTTTGTGCTTGAGAGGAGTATCTTCTTAGTTACTTATTTTAGCATTAATTCTCCTATATGTTATAGGTTAACCTGCTATGGAAGAGGGAGTCGCATGTGTTTTTGAATTTTTTGTTTAGGAGCTTTGACGCATTCTTAGTTGGTGGCTGCTTAAAGGCCTACAAGTTTATGTGGGTGGGTGCTTATCCTCTAGTGGAGGTTGTTTTCTTTTTTAAAGGGGCTGTACCCCCTTTAAATTTCTTTTAATTTAGTACGGGAGGGTTAGGTAGAGCCGGGGGTGTTAAATTAAAAGTGAACTTAGATTCTTTTCGCAGGTAACCAGCTATCACCTGGCTCGATTGGCTTTTCACCTCTACTAACAAATCTTCCCACTCTTTTGCGACAGAGACGGGTTTGCTCATTAAGTAGCTGTTTGTTAGTAGCTCGCACAGGTTTCGGGGTGGCAAACTTCAGGTCGTTTTGTTTGGTTGTTCTTGCTAAATCATGATGCAAAAGGTACAAGGGTTTATCTTTGCTGTTTTGGTTGCTTTAGGTTTTCATTGTTATTTCATCTTTCCCTTACGGTACATGAAATCTATTGCGCCATTGAGGTCTTTTCTATCGCCTATACTAGGACGTGTGGAAATGTTTTAGTTTGTTGTTGTTGAGTGGGTTGTAGTTGGTGGAAAAAGGAAGAAGTTTGGGCTAGGGTTGGGCTTCAAAACGATCCGGTGTGTGGCGGATATCTTTCAGGTGTAAGCTGAATGCTTTGGTGTTATAGCTACGTCTTGATGCTAAGTACACCTTCCGGTACACTTACCTTGTTACGACTTACCTCGTCTTTAGCCGGTGGAATTTTATTAGTTATGTGGGGAGGGGCTTGTGAAGAGGGTGACGGGCGGTATGTACGTGCCCTAGGGCCGGGCTTAAAGAGGACATTGTTGTTCTTCTTTACTGCTAAATCCGCCTTTAAAGGAAGGTTTCACTCCCTTTTTCTGTTGATTTTCTATTCTAGAAAATGTAGCCCATTTCTTCCATCTCATTGGCTATACCTTGACCTGTCTTGTTAGTGGAGGGCTATTGCGCTCACTGTTTTGGCTCTCAGTGGAGGTGAGCTGGTGACGGCGGTATGTAGGCTGCTTTGGGCAAGAGATGGTCGGGTGTAGCGTGGATTATCGATTATAGAACAGGCTCCTCTAGGTGGGTTTAGGGCACCGCCAAGTCCTTAGAGTTTTAAGCGTTTGTGCTCGTAGTTCTCAGGCGGATACTTTTAGTACGATGAGTATCAGGATTTATGGCTAGGCATAGTGGGGTATCTAATCCCAGTTTGTGCCCTAGCTTTCGTGGGTATAATTGATCGTAATGCTAGGATCATTTTAAGGGTGGTCTTAGATGCATCATGGGCTTGTGACGGCTTGGTTGCATTTCGATCTTAGTTGGGTGATAGCATGATACCACTCTTTACGCCGTATTGTGGTTAATTTGGGCTTCTTGTATGACCGCGGTGGCTGGCACAAGATTTACCAGCCCTGGAGTTACCATAACTAAGTCAAGCTTGCGCTTATTGCTTAATGTTAATTACTGCTGAATACCCGTGGGGGTGTGGCTAAGCAAGGCGTCTTGGGCTACAATTGTGTGCCTGATGCCTGCTCCTCTAGTCTGGGTAAGAAGTTGTGGGCATTTACACTGGGGTGCGGATACTTGCATGTATATGTTTGGTTATAATTAACTGTAAGGTTAGGACTAAGTCTATTGTCCTTGGGCGCATGGGGGCCATCTTAACAGCTTCAGTGTTATGCTTTTGGTTGGATTAAGCTACAGGGACATTGGTAGGAGATTGTAGGTAATTGTTTGTAAGGTTGAGGGTTTGATTGTTTATTGGGCAGGAGGTTTAATGTTTGTGGGTGTAGTAGTTGGATGGTGTTGAATGTTTATAGTGGAGTTTAGGTTGGTGGTTTGGTTGTGAGTTAATGTTTTTTAGGGGTTGTGAATATTTAATGTTATAAAGAGGAGAAAACATTTAATGTTATAAAGAAAAAACATTC